ACCATTAGCAAGAACTTGTTTCAGTTGCATATCATAAGGAATTCGAACAACTGCTTCAAATACAGTATCAGGAAGTACCGCTTGTGGAACCTCGATATCTACGGGTTTATTAGCTAAATGGCAATTGGCACATACAATACGGCCAGTCGCTTCTCGTGGATTTTCATAACCCTGCTGTGCAAAAATGGGATATGCGTTTGAACTGGGTGTCCTAGTGATTATATATATCATGAGCGATATGGAAATGGATCGAGTAATCTCTTCCTTTATCCAAGAAAAAAGAGTATTTATAGTTTGCATGGTCCAATCATTGGTATCGAAAATTTATACAATAAAATTAGGTAGGTCCCTAGTCTAGTATAGTTCCCTATCTATGATTCTGCTATTTACTAAAAAAATATTAATGGAATATAGGAAGAATTCCTTGTAGGAGTAGAAAGAATAAGTACAATTTTGAATGTTTTGCTTATGTACAAAGTAACAACCATTATAATTTGATCAGTGAATCATTTTTCAGTCATTCATTGAATGATAAATCACTACAAGTGAGGGAGATACACGATTTAAAAAACGGAAGATCAAATATTTTAAAATTGTATCTAGAATGACCGGAAAAGTGGAAACAAGACCGGATATAATTTGATCATTATGAGCAAATCCAAAATCTTTGTATAAAGAGCCAATCATTAGTTCCCAACCGTGGGGCGAATGGAATCCTATACATAAATCAGTTAATAAAAGAATTGAAAAAGCTTTTATTGTGTCGCTTAAGTTATATAGGAATTCTTGAACCCAAGAGTTAAGAATAACAAGTTTTTCATTACCTAAAATAGAATAACCACTTAGAATAACGAAACAGATTATATTTGTTGAGAAATTCAAAATCGTATGGATACAATCCCCATTGTGTATCTTGATCAATTGGATCGTTTCTTTGTCGATTCCGATACGAAGCTTTTCTAGATGTGTTTCCGGGTATTCCTTTATCATTTCGTCCAAGAGGAAGAGTTCCTCTAATTCTATGAATTTTTTTAGAATACTCTTTTCTTGAATGATATTCAAGAAAATTTCGGATTCCATAGTATCCCACCAATTAGTAACCCAAGATTCCAGACTTTTAGTAAATGAGAGAGAGATCCACCAGGGTAAAAATACTATAGATGCAAGATATAGAAGGGGAATGAATGCTTTCTTTTTTGCCATTTTTTCGTCTTTGAATTTTTAATGAACTCACCTCATTCGTCGACTCCATACGATACTAACTAATATTCATATCAAGGATAAGTTCTATTACAAGTCATCGAGCCCATGAATCTATTCCCTGTTTTTTTCTGTATGATTCAGTGGTTATTACTTGAATTTAGAAATAATACAGAAATGGAATAAGAAAGAGTCCACTCCAAATTCGCACTTCAAATGCGAATAAAGATATTGTTTCCAAATATATCATTTGCTCAAATTCGAAAAAAGTGCCTCCTTTCGATAAATAAATGCACAAAGGCGCCCATGAATATTATTCGGATTTTGAAAGAAAAGAATTCTCTTTCTATCAGAATATCAAATTTTTTGAAAAAAAAAAAGCATTCACTCTTTTCAGTTCATTTTTCAAAATACTTCAATTGGTACACGCAAGAAATAAGCCAATTCAGCAGCTTTTTGCTCAATTTCTCGTGGAGTCAAATTCTCATCAGTACGAGTCAGGGGAATAGCCCCATGGCCTCTGATTTCCATATAAAGGACACGACGAGCATAAATACCCTCTTTAACTTCTATTCTGATGGACTGGATGTCTTTCATAAGGAATTGGAGTAAGATGCGACGATTTTTTCCAGGAAATCCCCAACGAAAAATACACACTATTCCTTCTTTTCTATCGAATCGATCATAACCACTACCTACATTCCATGAAATTGTGCACCACAAATAGGAGCTAATAAAGAGACCCGCAATCCCGTAGAAAGACATCACGATCCCCTGTGGAAAAAAAATGATTTGTGGAGACGGAAATAAAGATATAAAATTCCTACCAAGATAACTGGAAATTCCAACGAATAAAAACCCTAATGAACCTAAAAAAAGGATAAAGGCCCAGCAGAAATTACTTGTTTTTCGAGACCCCGCTATAAGTTCTATCCATATATGTTCTGATCGCCAATTCATACTAGATCTAGTTGCATTTTATTGAAATTGAGAGAATAACCCAAATGAATTTTACTTTTTTTGTGTGTTTCCGAAGTAACTCTCATCAACTAGCACTATTCCGATGTGAACTTTTAGGAGTAATTCATCGAATTGCTTAGATCTAAAATAATAAGATCCACTTCGTATGATTCCCTATAGATATCTACATATGGATACATTTACTTTACATTTCAGACATTCGCCCCAATCCCGATTTTTTTTTCAAATAGCTATAATTCATTTATGTATATATCATGTTTACGCATTCATAATAGCTTATGTTCAGGGGAAACTGCATCACATATTTTATTCTAAGAAATCAATATCTGTATTATGGTCTAAGTCTTGAAAAAAAAAAAAAAAAATAGATAAGATTTGGCCCTATCATATCTATATCTAAAAAATCTTGTTTTTTTGAACATGAAGAAATAAAGAAGCCATCGCAATTGCCGGAAATACTAGGCCCACTAAAGGCACCAAAATAGAGGGTAAGTTATTGAAAGTTGTCATAAAATAGATACCTGGATTTAATATTTGTACCTGTTATTGTTATATTGTTATTTATATTGTTATAAAGGTAGCGTATAATCATTATAATTCATATATAATTATACTAAGTATAGCTAAGTGAGTACATAATTGAGTATATGTAAGTACATAATATTAATATATAAATAAAATATATAAATAAAATAATAAATATAACAATTTCTAAAATTTATAAATAGAATAAGATAAGAAAAGAAGTGCAAGGAATGTAGAACTAACGAAATAGAATTGTTCATCTTTCTACATGAAATATATAGATATGTATGTGTATGATAATCTCCTTTTTTTATTATTTTTTATTATCTTGTTTTTGTCTAATAATTTGAATTTAATAAACGTGAATAAAATAAAGAAAGAGTTTCTTACAAATTCCCGAAAAATTTGTTAGAATCTGATCCGGGACTAGGGATTCTTAGTAAAACTGAACATTCTCAAAAAATATAGAATCTTGCATCTTTCTATACTTTTATATTTTCTATATGTGAATTATATACACATAAGAAGGGAACGTGAAATTCTCGTTTTATTCCCCTTGCCTAATTTGAATTTCGCGGAAGAAAGAATTCACTCTTTTTTTTTTTTACAATTAAATCTTATGTTACCAAATGTTATCAAAGTAAAAATCAAATCCGAAGAATGGATTTTTACTTTGATTTCTATAAACTAAATAACTACTTGTTCTACAAAAAAGAGAAATGATTTTTTTTTTTATTATATATTTATATTTTTAATTTTTATTAAGGCTCTACTTGATTGAATTTTGATTCAGAGGAAAGAATGCATGAAGCTGAAATAACTCACTCAGAACGCCTTTTAAAAGATTACGCGGTACGATTGGATCGAATAGGCCCTTATGGAATAAATATTCAGCCGCTTGGGAGCCCTCAGGTACTGTTTTATTCAATGTTTGTTCAATTACTCTTTTACCCGCAAAGGCAATGTAGGCATTGGGTTCAGCAATAATGATATCCCCCAACATACCAAAACTAGCTGTCACCCCACCAGTAGTAGGAGATGTAAGGATTGATACATAGAATAACTTTTTATTTGATTGATAATCATATAAAGCGGAAGATATTTTAGCCATTTGCATCAAGCTCAAACTTCCTTCTTGCATGCGTGCTCCTCCAGAAGCACATACTAAAATAAGAGGTAAAAATTGATTGGTAGCATATTCGATCAAACGGGTGATTTTCTCGCCAACTACCGATCCCATACTACCACCCATAAACTGAAAATCCATAATCCCAATTGCTACGGGAATACCGTTTAGTTGACCTGTGCCCGTTTGAACAGCCTCAGTTAATCCTGTCTTTCTTTGATAAGAATCAATACGATCTTTGTAGGGTTCCTCTTCTAAATTAAATTCAATGGGATCCAGAGAGACCATGTCTTCATCCATCGGAGCCCAAGTACCTGGATCAATCGAAAGTTCGATTCTATCTGAACTATTCATTTTCAAATGATGTCCACAGTGTTCGCAAATATTCATTTTTGATTTAAAAAATTTCTTATAATTTAATCCATAACAATTTTCGCATTGAACCCACAAATGCTTGTATTTTGGAGTCACATCTAGATCATTAGAACTTTCTGTTTCTGTTATAGTTAAATCACTATCATCCAGGCTCGGTTTTATACTTGAACTCTGATTTTCACTACTAGTTATGCTTTCATCAAAAATGTAACTATAAATGTAACTGTTACTATAATTGACAATACCACTTAAAATGTAACTATCAATACAAATTTGAGAACGAAAATAACTGTCAATACAACTATTAATGTGGTTATTCCAACTATATTTAGTATCATATATGTAAGGATCATCGTGAGGATCGTCACTATTAGATACATTATTCAGATAACTAAAATTCTTATAATTAGAAAAAGAACTTTCTAGTTCACTTAGAAAAGAATGATCATTGTCAATCTCAAAAATTTTATTTTCAATATCCAAAGATATGAAATAACTATCCCTATCATTATCCCTAACTAAAAAAGTATCATCAGAGAGGAAACTCTGAATGTCTATAACGCCGACTAAATGATCAACATTACTGTAACTAGAATTGTCACTATCGCTCCGACTAAGAGTGTTTTTATCTATATCATTTAGAATCGGGTCTTCACTTACACCGGTATTTTCAATAGGACCAAGACTATCCATTGATTTACTTAGCCTACACCCGTATTCTAACTCGTCTTTGGCCAACATTGAATTGAACCACCCTTTTTCCATAAAGCCTTTTTGCCCATAGTTACATGAA